GCCCACGTAGCTTAATAAAAGCACAGCACTGAAGATGCTGAGATGAGCCCTAAAAAGCTCCGTAAGCACAAAGGTTTGGTCCCTGCCTTACAGTCAATTGTAGCTAAATTTACACATGCAAGTATCCGCACCCCAGTGAAAATGCCCCTGCATTCTCCACACAGAGAACAAGGAGCCGGTATCAGGCACCATTTATGCCCATGACACCTTGCTCTGCCACACCCCCAAGGGAACTCAGCAGTGATAAACTTTGAACATAAGCGAAAGCTTGAATCAGTTATAGCTCACAGAGTCGGTCAATCTCGTGCCAGCCGCCGCGGTTATACGAAAGACTCAAACTGACAGAAATCGGCGTAAAGAGTGATTAAGGAAAACCTCTACCCAGGGCCAAACAACTACTAAGCCGTCGCACGCATTAGTAGGCTAGAAGAACTTTACTAAAGTAGCCCTGCCACCCCTGAACTCACGACAGCTAGGAAACAAACTGGGATTAGATACCCCACTATGCCTAGCCTCAAACTATGACTCAATACAAAACACCATCCGCCCGGGAACTACGAGCCCTAGCTTAAAACCCAAAGGACTTGGCGGTGCCCCACCCACCTAGAGGAGCCTGTTCTATAATCGATAACCCCCGCTTAACCTCACCACTTCTTGCCAATACCGCCTATATACCACCGTCGCCAGCCCACCCCGTGAGGGCACAGTAGGCACAATGATCAATCACCAAAACGTCAGGTCAAGGTGTAGCGTATGAAGTGGGAAGAAATGGGCTACATTCTCTAACCTAGAGCACACGAAAAATCATATGAAATTAAATTAGAAGGAGGATTTAGTAGTAAAAAGAAACAATAGTGTTCTTTTTAAACTGGCCCTGGGGCGCGCACACACCGCCCGTCACCCTCTTCAACTAGAACTGATATATTTCTAAAACATAAAACGAGTACAAGAAGAGGTAAGTCGTAACATGGTAAGTATACCGGAAGGTGTGCTTGGAATCACAAGATGTAGCTTAATAAAGCAATTCGCTTACACCGAATAGATGCCCGCTAAGACCGAGCCATTTTGTAGCCATAATTCTAGTTCAACTACACCACCCGTCACAAGTCACAATAAACTAAAACATTACCTAACTTTAGTAGAGGCGATAGAACGAAAAATAGAAACAATAGATTAAGTACCGCAAGGGAACGATGAAATAGAAGTGAAAAAACTCATTAAAGCATGAAAAAGCAAAGACCTGTCCTTGTACCTCTTGCATCATGGTCTAACAAGTCAACCCAAGCAAAAAGACTTTCAGCTTGACCTCCCGAAACTAAGCGAGCTACTCCTGGACAGCTCCAAGAGCAAACCCATCTCTGTGGCAAAAGAGTGGGAAGATCTATGAGTAGTGGTGACAGACCTAACGAGCTTAGTGATAGCTGGTTGCTCGAGAAAAGAACATAAATTCTGCCTTAAAACTTAAACACCATAAAAGTGTACTTCAGCTTTAAGAGTTATTCAAATGAGGTACAGCTCATTTGAAACAGGAAACAACCTAATGCCTAGGTAAAGATTACACTTTTAAAGGTCTTGGCAAAGTTGGCCCAAAAGCAGCCACCTTTTAAGAAAGCGTCACAGCTCAAACAAACTACCACACTAATACCTATAACTTCCTCTGACCCTATCAAACTATCGAGCCCATTTATACTAATATAAAAAAGTTTATGTTAGAACTAGTAACAAGAAACGAACTTCTCTTAATGCGAGTGTACATCAGATTGAACCACTCACTGATAATTACCGGCCCATTACTAAGGGAAATGTAAAAACCCCCTCAAGAAAATTCTACATAACTAGCCGTTAAACTTACACAAGAGCATCTAAAGAAAGATTAAAAGGTGCGGAAGGAACTCGGCAAACACGAACTTCGCCTGTTTACCAAAAACATCGCCTCTTGCAACCCACATATAAGAGGTAACGCCTGCCCAGTGACCATGTGTTCAACGGCCGCGGTATTCTGACCGTGCAAAGGTAGCGTAATCACTTGTCTTTTAAATAAAGACTAGTATGAATGGCATCACGAGAGTTCAACTGTCTCCCCCACCCAATCAGTGAAACTGATCTCCCCGTGCAGAAGCGGGGATAAAACCATAAGACGAGAAGACCCCATGGAGCTTTAAACTAAAGGCACTAGCCCTTAACTCACCCCTAAGGGTAAAACACTCTAACCGGCTAAAGTGACCTGTCGTTTTCGGTTGGGGCGACCACGGAGAAGAACAAATCCTCCGAGATGAAGGGGATAACCCTTAGCCAAGACCAACAATTCTAAGCAATAGAACGTCTAACGCACTGATCCAATCAAATTGATCAACGAACCAAGTTACCCTGGGGATAACAGCGCAATCTATTTTCAGAGTTCATATCGACAAATAGGTTTACGACCTCGATGTTGGATCAGGGCCTCCTAGCGGTGCAGCCGCTGCTAAGGGTTCGTTTGTTCAACGATTAAAGCCCTACGTGATCTGAGTTCAGACCGGAGTAATCCAGGTCAGTTTCTATCTATGCAAGAATTTTCCTAGTACGAAAGGACCAGAAAAATGTGGCCACTATCCCTCTATGCCACACTCCGAACTAATGTAAACAACTTAATTGAATAGGAGCTTGCAACCAAGCGCAAGATTAGCACTTGTTAGTGTGGCAGAGCCCGGTAAATGCAAAAGACCTAAGTCCTTTGACCCAGGGGTTCAACTCCCCTTACTAACTATGTTCACTATTCTCACCCACCTCGTTAATTTTCTGCTATACATCATCCCAGTTCTCTTAGCCGTAGCTTTCCTAACACTAGTTGAACGCAAAGTGTTGGGATACATGCAACTCCGAAAAGGCCCTAATATTGTTGGACCCACCGGCATCCTCCAGCCAGTGGCTGACGGATTAAAACTGTTCTTAAAAGAACCAATCCGCCCATCCACTTCCTCTCAGCTGCTTTTTATGTTGACACCAACTATAGCCCTTGCCTTAGCCATATTTATTTGAACCCCCCTGCCGATACCATTTTCACTAGTAGAAATTAATCTTAGCATTCTATTTATCCTGGCAATCTCAAGCCTAACTGTTTACTCTATTTTGGGGTCTGGGTGAGCCTCAAATTCAAAATATGCTCTAATTGGAGCCTTACGAGCCGTTGCCCAAACCATTTCTTATGAGGTAACACTAGCACTAATCCTCCTATGCTTAATTATATTCACCGGTAATTTTACCCTATTCAGCTTTAACACATCCCAAGAGTGAGTTTGACTAATTGCCCCTGGATGGCCAATAGCCATAATATGATACATTTCAACACTAGCCGAAACAAATCGAGCCCCATTTGATCTCACCGAGGGAGAATCCGAACTAGTCTCTGGTTTCAACGTAGAGTATGCCGGAGGACCATTCGCCCTCTTTTTTTTAGCAGAGTACGCCAACATTCTCATAATAAATACCCTGTCCACTATTCTATTCCTGGGCTCATATTATTTAATTATCCAATCCCCCATTATCCTTATAATTAAAGCCGCTGCGCTATCAATACTTTTTCTCTGAGTCCGAGCATCCTACCCACGCTTTCGATATGACCAACTCATGCACTTGGTGTGAAAAAATTTCCTCCCAATTACCCTCGCCCTAACAATCTGACATATTGCTCTTCCAATCTCAACTGCAGGCCTCCCACCACAAATTTAGGAAATGTGCCCGAAAGCCAAGGATCACTTTGATAGAGTGAGACATAGGGGTTCAAACCCCCTCATTTCCTTAGAAAGATAGGAATTGAACCTACCCCTGAGAGATCAAAACTCTCTGTACTTCCACTATACCACTTCCTAGTAAAGTCAGCTAAAAAAGCTTTTGGGCCCATACCCCAAACATGTTGGTTAAACCCCCTCCTTTACTAATGAGCCCCTTAGTACTGTCAATTCTTATATCAAGCCTAGCCCTAGGAACTATAATTACAGCATCCAGCCACCACTGACTTCTAGCCTGAATAGGCCTTGAAATTAATACGCTAGCAATTATCCCGCTCATAGCCAAAATACACCACCCTCGAGCAATCGAAGCTACAACAAAATATTTTATCACACAAGCCGCCGCGTCGGCCGTGATCTTATTCTCTAGCACCACTAACGCATGAGCTACAGGAGAGTGAGACATCATAAACCTGACCTCACACCTTTCAACAACAACTCTACTAATAGCCATTTTAATAAAACTCGGAGTCGCACCCTTTCACTTCTGACTTCCTGAGGTTATGCAAGGCATTGATTTAACAACGGGACTCATCCTATCTTCATGACAAAAATTAGCCCCAATAGCACTTCTTATTCAAGTATCCCCCAACCTCAACCCACAACTCCTATTTATCTCAGGCATTATTTCTACAGTGATTGGGGGATGGGGCGGGCTAAACCAAACACAACTCCGAAAAATTATAGCCTACTCATCAATCGCTCACCTCGGCTGAATAATAACAGCTCTGACTATCTCCCCAGAACTCACCACTCTTAACCTGGTTATTTACATCATCATGACAACAGCAATATTCTTAACACTTAAAATATTCTCATCCACCAAAATTTCAACCTTATCCTCATCCTGACAGAAAACTCCAACACTGGCTGCCATATCAACACTCACACTCCTCTCAATAGGAGGACTTCCCCCCCTGACAGGATTTATGCCTAAATGACTCATTCTCCAAGAAATAACAAAACAAAATGCCACAATCCTAGCCACCATAATAGCCCTGTCAGCACTATTAAGCCTATTTTTTTACATCCGACTCACTTACACCATGACTCTTACAACACACCCAAATACAACCTCCTCCACACAACTATGACGCTTCTCGACCACTCAACCAAAACTTCTTTTAATAACATCAGCAACAGCCTCTATCGCCCTCCTACCGTCTACACCCCTCCTACTTTCCATCATGCTATAGAAACTTAGGATAATTAGACCAAAAGCCTTCAAAGCTTTTAGCAGGAGTTAGACCCTCCTAGTTTCTGTTAAGACTTGCAGGACTCTATCCAACATCACCTGAATGCAACTCAGACACTTTTATTAAGCTAAAGCCTTTCTAGAAAGACGGGCCTCGATCCCGTAAAAATTTAGTTAACAGCTAAAAGCCCTATCCAGCGAGCTTCATTCTACTTCTCCCGCCTGTTGAAGACGGGAGAAGCCCCGGCGAGTTTTATCTCGCTTCTTGAGATTTGCAATCTCACGTGTGGTACACCACGGGGCTGGTAGGAAGAGGACTTTAACCTCTGTCCGCGGAGCTACAAGCCGCCGCCTAACCCTCGGCCATTCTACCTGTGGCAATCACACGTTGACTTTTTTCGACAAATCACAAAGATATTGGCACCCTGTATTTAGTATTTGGTGCCTGAGCCGGAATGGTGGGAACTGCCCTCAGCTTGCTAATTCGAGCAGAGCTAAGCCAGCCCGGAACCTTGCTTGGGGACGACCAGATCTACAATGTAATCGTTACTGCCCACGCTTTTGTAATAATTTTCTTCATAGTCATGCCTATCATAATCGGGGGATTTGGTAACTGACTGATTCCCTTAATAATTGGAGCCCCAGACATGGCCTTCCCTCGAATGAATAATATAAGCTTCTGACTTCTCCCTCCATCATTCCTGTTGCTTTTAGCATCCTCAGGCGTAGAGGCAGGAGCCGGAACCGGTTGAACTGTCTACCCACCCCTAGCGGGGAACCTGGCCCATGCAGGAGCATCAGTAGATCTGACTATTTTTTCTTTACATCTTGCCGGGGTGTCCTCAATTCTAGGCGCCATTAACTTTATTACAACAACAATTAACATGAAACCCCCAGCAATGTCACAGTATCAAACACCATTGTTTGTATGATCTGTGCTAATTACAGCTATTCTTCTACTTCTTTCACTCCCTGTTCTTGCTGCAGGAATTACCATGCTTCTCACAGACCGTAATTTAAACACAACCTTTTTTGACCCTGCTGGAGGGGGCGATCCTGTACTATACCAGCATCTGTTCTGATTCTTTGGCCACCCGGAAGTATATATTCTTATTTTGCCGGGATTTGGTATAATTTCACACATTGTTACATACTACTCAGGCAAAAAAGAGCCATTTGGCTATATGGGCATAGTCTGAGCCATGATGTCTATCGGTCTGCTGGGCTTCATTGTTTGAGCCCATCACATGTTCACAGTTGACTTAAACGTAGACACTCGAGCCTACTTTACCTCAGCAACAATGATTATTGCAATTCCAACAGGAGTAAAAGTATTCAGCTGATTGGCTACAATACATGGAGGAACAATCAAATGAGACGCAGCCATACTATGGGCACTGGGCTTTATCTTCTTATTTACAGTAGGAGGCCTGACCGGCATTGTTCTGGCCAACTCTTCACTGGACATTGTTCTCCACGACACATACTACGTCGTAGCTCACTTCCACTATGTTCTGTCTATGGGAGCCGTATTTGCTATTATGGGCGGATTTGTCCACTGATTCCCGCTATTTACCGGCTACACCCTTCATGAGACTTGAACAAAAGTCCACTTCGGCGTAATATTCGCAGGGGTCAATCTGACGTTCTTCCCTCAACATTTCTTAGGGTTAGCCGGAATACCCCGGCGCTACTCTGATTACCCCGATGCCTACACCCTCTGAAACACAGTTTCATCGGTAGGCTCCCTAATTTCTCTTGTAGCCGTAATCATGATGATGTTTATTATTTGAGAAGCCTTCTCAACAAAACGTGAAGTTCTCCTTACCGAACTTACTTCAACAAATATTGAATGACTTCATGGCTGCCCTCCCCCCTACCACACATTTGAGGAGCCAGCATTCGTCCAAACACCCTATCGGGCTTAACGAGAAGGGAAGGGATCGAACCCCCATCAACTGATTTCAAGTCAGCCGCATAACCACTCTGCCACCTTCTTAATGAGATATTAGTAAATATTATACTGCCTTGTCAAGGCAGAGTTGCGGGTTAAACCCCCGCATATCTTAACATGGCCCACCCAGCACAATTAGGATTTCAAGATGCAGCATCACCTATTATAGAAGAACTCTTACATTTCCACGACCATGCATTAATAGCAGTATTTTTAATTAGCACATTAGTTCTCTATATCATCACAACAATAATAACAACAAAACTAACCAACACCAACGCAATAGACGCCCAAGAGATTGAAATGGTCTGAACAATCATGCCTGCAATTATTCTGATTGTCATTGCCCTTCCATCACTTCGCATTCTCTATTTAATAGACGAAATTAGCGACCCCCATCTAACAGTAAAAGCCATCGGCCATCAGTGGTACTGAAGCTATGAATTTACCAACTATGAGGACCTTGCATTCGACTCCTACATAATCCCAACCCAAGACCTATCTCCGGGGCAATTTCGCCTGTTAGAGGTTGATAATCGCATAGTAGTCCCAATAGAGTCACCAACCCGAATACTAATCACAGCAGAAGACGTTCTACACTCATGAGCTGTTCCGGCGCTGGGAATTAAAACAGATGCTATCCCCGGACGATTAAATCAAACATCATTTATTGCCACACGCCCAGGCGTCTTCTACGGCCAATGCTCTGAGATCTGCGGAGCCAACCACAGCTTCATACCAATTGTGGTTGAAGCAGTACCATTAAAAACCTTTGAAAACTGATCTTCATCAATACTAGAAACCTCACTAAGAAGCTAATACGGAATAGCAACAGCCTTTTAAGCTGAAGACAGGTGGCCCTAATCACCCTTAGTGAAATGCCACAACTCAACCCAGGCCCATGATTTGCTATCTTAATCTTCTCATGATTAATCCTCCTCACAATCTTCCCACAAAAGGTAACAAAACATCTATCAATAAATGAACCGGCTACTCAGAACACTGAAAAATCTAAACCAACCCCTTGAACCTGACCATGAACCTAAGCTTCTTTGATCAATTTATGAGCCCGTTCCTTCTTGGTGTTCCCCTGATTGCAATTGCAATCTTGATGCCAAGTCTCTTACTCCCAACCCCATCGAGTCGATGAATCAACAACCGTCTTATTACACTACAAACATGATTTATTAACAATTTCACAAAACAAATCTTTTCCCCAATTAACCCAGGGGGTCACAAATGAGCCCTGATACTAGCATCCTTAATATTATTTTTAATCTCAATAAACCTTCTTGGATTACTCCCCTACACGTTCACCCCAACAACACAACTATCCCTTAACATGGGATTAGCTGTTCCTTTATGACTGGCTACAGTACTTATCGGCTTACGGAACCAACCTACCGTAGCCCTTGGACACCTTCTCCCAGAAGGCACCCCCACCCTATTAATCCCCGTCCTTATTATTATTGAGACAATTAGTCTCTTTATTCGCCCCCTTGCTCTAGGAGTGCGGCTCACAGCCAACCTCACAGCAGGCCACCTTCTAATTCAACTAATTGCCACAGCAGCCTTTGTACTACTCCCAATTATGCCCACTGTATCAATTATCACCTCAATTATTCTCTTCCTTTTAACAATTCTCGAAATTGCAGTAGCCATAATTCAGGCCTATGTATTCGTTCTTTTATTAAGCCTTTATCTACAAGAAAATGTATAACTAATGGCCCACCAAGCACACGCCTATCACATAGTAGACCCAAGCCCTTGACCACTAACAGGAGCAGTAGCAGCCCTCCTTCTCACTTCTGGACTCGCCATATGATTCCACTTTAACTCCCTAAGCCTTCTTTACCTCGGCCTAATTATCATGATCTTAACAATACTTCAATGATGACGAGACGTAATTCGTGAAGGCACATTCCAAGGCCACCACACTCCGCCTGTTCAAAAGGGCCTGCGCTACGGCATAATTCTATTTATTACATCAGAAGTCTTTTTTTTCATTGGCTTTTTCTGAGCCTTTTACAACTCAAGCCTGGCTCCGACCCTAGAGCTAGGAGAGTGCTGGCCCCCCGCAGGAATTACCCCCTTAAACCCATTTGAAGTGCCGCTACTAAACACCGCAGTTTTACTCGCTTCTGGGGTCACTGTAACATGAGCTCACCATAGCATTATAACAGGCAACCGCAAAGAAGCCATCCAATCACTCGGACTAACAATTCTTCTTGGCCTTTATTTTACGGCCCTCCAAGCAATAGAGTACTACGAAGCACCATTTACAATTGCTGACGGGGTCTACGGATCAACATTCTTTGTTGCCACTGGCTTCCACGGCTTACACGTAATCATCGGCTCCTTGTTTTTAGCAGTATGCCTAATTCGACAAATTCAGTTCCATTTCACCTCCAAACACCATTTTGGGTTTGAGGCGGCCGCCTGATACTGACACTTCGTAGACGTTGTATGACTATTCCTCTACGTCTCTATCTACTGATGAGGTTCATATTTTCTTAGTATTAATGCCAGTACAAGTGACTTCCAATCACACAGCCTCGGTTAAACCCCGGGAGAAAATAATGATTTATATTATCTTATTAACAGCATCTGCAGTTGCAACACTACTAGCCCTTATTAGCTTCTGACTACCACAAATCTCGCCTGATACAGAAAAACTGTCACCCTATGAGTGCGGTTTTGACCCGCTAGGCTCTGCCCGTTTACCATTTTCAATACGATTCTTTCTTGTCGCTATTTTATTTCTTCTGTTTGACCTCGAAATTGCCCTTCTTTTACCAGCCCCCTGAGCAATTCAACTTGAGACCCCAATACTAACAATCTTTTGATCATTTTTAATTTTAACACTTCGGACCCTGGGACTAATTTATGAGTGACTACAGGGCGGCCTAGAATGAGCAGAATGGGTACCTAGTCCAAACAAGACAGCTGATTTCGGCTTAGCAAATTGTGGTTCAACCCCACAGTTACCCTATGACTCTCACACACTTCAGCTTTTGTAGCGCATTTATCCTAGGTCTTACAGGACTAGCCTTCCACCGAACGCACCTTCTGTCAGCCCTGCTCTGCCTGGAGGGAATAATGCTATCCCTCTTCCTGGGCCTCTCACTTTGATCTTCTCAAATACCCTCTGTGTCATTCTCACTTGCCCCAATACTTGTTCTAACATTCTCCGCCTGTGAGGCGGGCACGGGGTTAGCCCTCTTGGTCGCCACAACACGAACTCATGGCACAGACAATCTTCACAACCTTAACCTACTGCAATGCTAAAAATTATTATCCCATCTCTCATGCTAATCCCGCTCATCTGATTCTCCCCCCAAAAATGACTCTGAACACTCTCCACTACCCACAGCTTAATTATTGCTTTGATCAGTTTAATATGATTCGCCAGCCCAACAGAAACTGTCCACTTTACAACCCATATTCTATCAGTTGACCAACTATCATCTCCACTCTTAATTTTATCATGCTGGCTGCTCCCGATTATAATTATTGCAAGTCAAAATCACTTGGCAACAGAACCTTTAAATCGACAGCGAACCTATATCACCACACTAACTTCACTACAAATCGCCCTGATTGTAGCCTTTTCAGCCACAGAACTTATTTTATTTTACATCACATTCGAAATTACACTTATCCCAACGCTCATATTAATCACACGCTGAGGAAATCAAGCGGAACGCCTAAACGCAGGCATTTATTTCCTATTTTATACACTAATAGGGTCTCTTCCACTTCTGGTTGCCTTATTATCCCTACAAAATTCTGAGGGGACTTTATCAACACTACTAATGCAACTTGATACCCCAACTATACTAATCTCTTGAGCTAACAAAGCCTGGTGACTTGCCTGCTTAATCGCTTTCATAGTTAAAATACCACTCTATGGGGCTCACCTCTGATTACCCAAAGCCCACGTAGAAGCACCAATTGCCGGCTCCATAGTCCTAGCCGCAATTCTTCTTAAACTAGGGGGATACGGCATTATACGAATTTCTTTACTCCTGCCAACCTCGATAAATGACCTAGCATACCCATTTATCATCCTAGCCCTTTGAGGTGTAATTATAACTAGCTCCATCTGCCTTCGCCAAACAGATTTAAAATCAATAATCGCATACTCATCAGTCAGCCACATGGGGCTGGTAATTGCCGCAGCAATAATCCAAACACCATGAAGCTTCAGCGGTGCAATTGTCTTAATAGTAGCCCACGGACTCGTCTCATCCGCCTTATTCTGTTTGGCTAACACAAACTACGAACGTACCCACAGCCGAACTCTTCTACTCTCCCGAGGCATACAAATTATTTTACCCCTTATAGGAGCCTGATGGCTATTATCCAATCTTGCAAATATGGCCCTCCCACCATCCCCAAATCTTATAGGAGAGCTGTCCGTGATAGTAGCCATGTTTAACTGATCAAACTGAACTATCTTACTCACAGGCTCAGGCACCCTGCTAACCGCAGCATACTCCCTGTACATATTCCTGATAACTCAACGAGGCCCCACCCCACAACACCTCACAGCCCTTAACCCAACACACACCCGCGAGCACACTCTTATGTTACTTCACCTTCTCCCAATTGCACCTCTAATTATAAATCCCTCTTTAATTTGAGGGGCCTTCTCATGTAAATATAGTTTAGCAAAACACTAGATTGTGATTCTAGAGTCAGAAGTTAAACCCTTCTTATTTACCGAATAAGGTTGGAACACCAAGAACTGCTAATTACTTGCCCCCGCGGTTCAATTCCGCGGCTTCTTCGGCTTTTAAAGGAAAAAAGTCGATCCGTTGGTCTTAGGAACCAAAGACTCTTGGTGCAAATCCAAGTAAAAGTTATGAATCTCCCACTTATCTTTAGCTCTTCTCTGCTACTAACAATTACTACCCTACTTCTCCCTATTTCTCTCAGCCTCATGCTAAAACAACCGGCAGCCCACCTCACAAAAACTAGTGTAAAAACCGCATTTTTTATTAGCCTAGTCCCCCTATTCATCTTCCTCGACCAAGGCACAGAATCTATTGTCACCAACTTTCATTGAATTAGCCTTAACACATATGACATTAATGTAAGCTTTAAATTTGACCTGTATTCAACAGTATTCATTCCAATTGCTCTTTTTGTAACATGATCAATCCTAGAGTTCGCAATTTGGTACATGTCAACAGACCCACTAATAGACCGATTTTTCAAATACTTGCTGACCTTTCTAGCAACGATACTAATTCTTGTCACAGCCAATAATCTCTTTCAGCTATTTATCGGTTGGGAGGGAGTCGGAATTATGTCATTCCTGCTAATCGGGTGATGATACTCACGCGCAGACGCTAACACTGCGGCCATACAAGCAGTAATTTACAACCGGGTGGGCGATATCGGCCTCATTCTGAGTATAGTCTGACTCTCGGTACACCTAAACTCCTGAGAACTTCATCAGATTTTTTCTCTACAAAACAACGACATAACCCTACCAATCATGGGCTTCATTTTGGCGGCAACAGGTAAATCAGCCCAATTTGGCCTACACCCCTGACTTCCTGCCGCAATAGAGGGCCCCACCCCAGTATCAGCTTTACTCCACTCGAGCACCATAGTAGTAGCCGGAATTTTTCTACTAATCCGCATCCACCCGATCATGGAAAACAATCAGCTAATGCTAACCACTTGTCTTTGTCTTGGCGCTCTAACAACACTATTTACAGCAGCTTGTGCCCTCACACAAAATGATATTAAAAAAATTGTTGCCTTCTCCACATCAAGCCAACTAGGCCTAATAATAGTAACCATCGGACTTAACTGCCCGCAACTAGCCTTCCTACACATCTGCACCCACGCCTTCTTTAAAGCCATGCTATTTCTTTGTTCCGGGTCTATTATTCATAGCCTAAATGATGAACAAGACATTCGAAAAATGGGAGGGCTCCAACACTCACTTCCAGTTACAACAACTTGTCTTACAGTCGGCAGTCTTGCTTTAATAGGCACGCCCTTTCTAGCCGGATTCTTTTCTAAAGATGCAATTATTGAGGCACTAAATACCTCACCAGCCAACTCCTGAGCACTCGTTTTGACCATCCTAGCCACCTCTTTTACAGCAATTTACAGCTTTCGCATTATTTACTTTGTCTCAATAAATCACCCACGCTCACTGCCACTCTCCCCAATTAATGAAAATAACCCCCTAATTTCCAACCCAATCAAACGTCTTGCTTGAGGAAGCATCATTGCCGGGCTCATCTTGACATCAAATTTAACTCTTATTAAAACACCAGTTTTAACCATACCCCTTCTGGCTAAATTAGCCGCACTACTTGTCACCATTATTGGCCTTACAATCGCATTTGACCTTTCCAACATGACCACAAAACAACCAAAAACCCCACCCCATGCTCACACTTTCTCTAATCTTTTAGGGTTTTACCCCTATATTATTCATCGAATATTGCCCAAAGTCTCATTAAACATAGGACAAATTATCTCAACACATCTACTCGATGGAAGCTGATACGAAAAAGCCGGCCCCAAAGGAATTACTGACCAACAACTGCCAATAATCAAAACCACTACAAATATCCAACAAGGCTTAATTAAAACCTACCTAACAATTTTCCTCTTAACAACTGCAGCAGCCGTTATACTTATCTAACTGCACGAAGACCCCCTCGATGATGCCCGCGAGTCAACTCCAAGACAACAAACAAGGTTAATAACAAGATCCAGCCCCCAACAGCTAGTATCAACCCACCAGATGAATATATTATAGAAACCCCAACCAAATCACCACGAACAACCACTGCCCCGCCCCCCAGCAAAAACTCACTAAAAGTTAAACCCCCTACTGCGTAATACCCCGCCACAACCAACAATAAATACACCAAGACGTACCCAGCAACAGATCAACTTCCCCATGCCTCAGGGTATGGCTCAGCAGTTAAAGCCGCAGAATAAGCAAAAACCACCAGCATCCCGCCCAAATAAATTAAAAATAAAACCAGAGATAAAAAAGAAGCCCCAAAATTAACAATTACACAACACCCAGCACCAGCAGCCATCACTAACCCAAGAGCCGCATAATACGGGGACGGGTTAGAAGCGACTGCCACCAACCCTAAAACTAACCCCACTAAAAAAAGGGACACTAAATAAATCATAGTTCTTACCTGGACTTTAACCAAGACTAGAGGTCTGAAAAACCGCCGTTGTCTTTCAACTATAAAAACCCCTTAATGGCACCCAACCTCCGAAAATCGCACCCACTAGTTAAAATTATTAACGGATCCTTTATTGACCTCCCCGCCCCCTCCAACATTTCAGCATGATGAAATTTCGGCTCTTTATTAGGCATCTGCCTTATCATTCAAATCCTTACCGGTCTATTTCTTGCAATACACTATACCGCTGACACTACAATAGCATTCTCATCGGTTGCCCACATCTGTCGGGACGTTAACTACGGCTGACTAATCCGCAACCTTCATGCAAACGGAGCCTCTTTCTTCTTCATCTGCATTTACTTCCATATCGGACGCGGCATCTATTATGGATCATTTCTATTTAAAGAAACCTGAAATATTGGGGTAATCTTGTTATTTTTAGTAATAGCAACCGCTTTTGTCGGCTACGTCCTCCCATGAGGCCAAATATCCTTCTGAGGAGCAACAGTCATCACAAACCTTTTATCAGCTGTCCCCTACATTGGCACAACACTTGTCCAATGGATCTGAGGCGGGTTCTCAGTGGACAATGCAACCCTAACTCGATTTTTCGCCTTTCACTTTTTACTTCCATTCGTTATTGCCGGAGCCACTATTCTGCACCTCCTCTTTCTTCACGAAACAGGATCAAACAACCCGACAGGGCTAAACTCAAACACAGATAAAATTCCATTTCACCCATACTTCTCGTACAAGGACCTCCTTGGCTTCCTACTCATGCTAACAATACTGGCCCTACTTGCTATATTCTCCCCAAACCTACTAGGAGACCCGGACAACTTCACCCCCGCCAATCCATTGGTCACGCCCCCCCACATCAAACCCGAGTGATACTTCCTATTTGCCTATGCGATCCTCCGATCGATCCCAAATAAATTAGGAGGTGTACTAGCCCTAGTCTTCTCAATCCTCATCCTTGCTCTCCTGCCCCTCCTTCACACAGCCAAACAGCGTAGCATAATATTTCGACCAATCACCCAAATCATCTTCTGATCACTAATTGCAGACACCTTAATCTTAACATGAATTGGAGGACAACCAGTCGAAGAGCCATTTATTCTTATCGGACAAGTAGCCTCATTAATCTACTTCTTCATTTTCTTGATCCTACTCCCCGCATCAGGATGACTAGAAAATAAAATACTAAGCTGATGTCAACGTAGCTTAATGAAAGCACCGGTCTTGTAAACCGAAGAGTGAAGGTTCACCCCATCCTTTGACACACACTATTGGCAGTTGTTGGTTGTCGAAACAGAGGGACTTAAACCCCCACCATCGACCCCCAAAGCCGACATTCTTCTTAAACTATGTTTCGCATCTTCCTCATATATTAATGTATAAGGACTATCTATGTATAATTGAGCATTCATCTCTTTTCCTCATGAATATCCACATTATATATATATTAATGTATAAGGACTATCTATGTATAATTGAGCATTCATCTCTTTTCCTCATGAATATCCACATTATATATATATTAATGTATAAGGACTATCTATGTATAATTGAGCATTCATCTCTTTTCCTCATGAATATCCACATTATATATATATTAATGTATAAGGACTATCTATGTATAATTGAGCATTCATCTCTTTTCCTCATGAATATCCACATTATATATATATTAATGTATAAGGACTATCTATGTATAATTGAGCATTCATCTCTTTTCCTCATGAATATCCACATTATATATATATATTAATGTATAAGGACTATCTATGTATAATTGAGCATTCATCTCTTTTCCTCATGAATATCCACATTATATATATATTAATGTATAAGGACTATCTATGTATAATTGAGCATTCATCTCTTTTCCTCATGAATATCCACACTATTATATATATAATGTATCTACAAGTATATTAATGTATAAGGACTATCTATGTATAATTGAGCATTCATCTCTTTTCCTCATGAATATCCACATTATATATATATATTAATGTATAAGGACTATCTATGTATAATTGAGCATTCATCTCTTTTCCTCATGAATATCCACATTATATATATATTAATGTATAAGGACTATCTATGTATAATTGAGCATTCATCTCTTTTCCTCATGAATATCCACATTATATATATATTAATGTATAAGGACTATCTATGTATAATTGAGCATTCATCTCTTTTCCTCATGAATATCCACATTATATATATATATTAATGTATAAGGACTATCTATGTATAATTGAGCATTCATTTCTTTTCCTCATGAATATCCACACATAATACAATTGTCATGTATAATAGCTATTAATAAATAATTGAACATTAACTTTTTTACCTCATGAATATTCTTAAACCTGACTATACTAGCGTACGAGTAATAACCAAGAAACATACAATATATTAATCGAACATTAACACAAGAACAATATGTCTAATAGGAATACAAAATGAACCCTTAATCATCAAATCGATGCCCGCGCCCATAATATAAATTCGAGCAGTTACAAATATATCAAACATGAATGTGTTTTTCCACATATCAGTATTAATTTCACAACTTAAGACGAGCATTAGTGAGAGCAGCATAACCGTCTCTTTCATCATCTCTGCATAATTTAATACGAATAATACAATCCAAACAACTGAGTAACAACCAAGCTTGTAATATAGACTAAAAAATAAGAATACTTTTAATTAATTCAACACACGAATATCCCTATCAACCATTACTACGTCTAATTTATAGAGATTTGCTATGCTTTTGTTCCTAGATGGCCCATGTTGAAGCCTAACTGATTTCAGGTGTCCGGGCCCTAATGCGCTTTCCAAGGAACATGGAGTGAAGAGTGGCAGTCCTCACTTTTCAAAAAGGCCACTGACGGATGTGAATCTATGGACCCTTCCCGCAACGTAGCTACGATTGCTCTTTAAAAAGCCTCCCTCCTATGCTCTTGTTCCTAGATGGCCCATGATGAAGCCTAACTGAGATAAATGGCCCTCATTATTTTTTTTGGGGAACCTTTCACCAACATCTCTCAGTGGGTTCAAGCAAACATTTCGGGTAGGACATTTCAATGCTCGAGTTAAGAATCACCAACTTAAAGGGTGCTGACCATGCTATTAATGCTAGATGGACATAAATTGCCTGTCCGATATGAAATTTTACCCTAAATTTATCTCCCCCCGGCCCTAAATTCCTGCCATATCGAAAAATTAGCAAAGATTTTGCAAAAAAAAATTTTGCAAAAATTGCACATTTTAAGGAATTTAAAAAACCTATACGCAGGGTTTTTGGCGTTAAACCCCCCTACCCCCCGTGAGAAACCAGTAGCTCGGCATCTCCCGTCAAACCCCGAAACCGGGATGCAAGAAACTACTGTAATCAACTCACGCTGTAATTTGGACTGTTCGATGGCCCTTGCCAACCCCTCCCGTATCAGAAATCAGCATATGCATGCATCTTTTACGAGAACTCCTAGAGCGTATATTAACTGCTTTTAGCAGGAACCCCAGAACGTATACCATAAGGAAATTCTGGTGTATATATGTATGTGTTTTTTTAGCAGGAACTCCAGAGCGTATACCATAAGGAAATTCTGGTGTATATATGTATGTGTTTTTTTTAGCAGGAACTCCAGAGCGTATACCATAAGGAAATTCTGGTGTATATATGTATGTGTTTTTTTTTAGCAGGAACTCCAGAGCGTATACCATAAGGAAATTCTGGTGTATATATGTATGTGTTTTTTTTTAGCAGGAACTCCAGAGCGTATACCATAAGGAAATTCTGGTGTATATATGTATGTGTTTTTTTTTAGCAGGAACTCCAGAGCGTATACCATAAGGAAATTCTGGTGTATATATGTATGTGTTTTTTTTTAGCAGGAACTCCAGAGCGTATACCATAAGGAAATTCTGGTGTATATATGTATGTGTTTTTTTTTAGCAGGAACTCCAGAGCGTATACCATAAGGAAATTCTGGTGTATATATGTATGTGTTTTTTTTAGCAGGAACTCCAGAGCGTATACCATAAGGAAATTCTGGTGTATATATGTATGTGTTTTTTTTTAGCAGGAACTCCAGAGCGTATACCATAAGGAAATTCTGGTGTATATATGTATGTGTTTTTTTTTAGCAGGAACTCCAGAGCGTATACCATAAGGAAATTCTGGTGTATATATGTATGTGTTTTTTTTTAGCAGGAACTCCAGAGCGTATACCATAAGGAAATTCTGGTGTATATATGTATGTGTTTTTTTTTAGCAGGAACTCCAGAGCGTATACCATAAGGAAATTCTGGTGTATATATGTATGTGTTTTTTTTAGCAGGAACTCCAGAGCGTACATGTTTTAATGCGCCCACGTAGCTTAATAAAAGCACAGCACTGAAGATGCTGAGATGAGCCCTAAAGCTCCGTA